TCGGTAAACAAAAGCCTACATAGCAGTTCCAATGCTACGCCTTGAACCACTCGGCCATCTCTCCTACATAATGATTATGCCCCAACAACCGAGTGAATAGCGAGTCATTCATACTCGATTCTTAGACAGTTACGCATAATTAATTAAATTTTAAATTATAAATATAAAACGCTAATATAAATAAAATCTTTTCATCACATCAATTTCCCTTGAACCTGGTGGATAAAGATAATCTTTTTTTTTTTTTTAATGAGTCTTTTTTTATGTTATTTCGTACTGTGTAATTCCTTTTTTGGGGGGATCATTTTCTTTCTCACGAGAGGTAATGAAAAGAATTATAGGATGAATTGCTATCTATGCCTAGATCGAGGATAAATGGAAATTTTATTGATAAGACCTTTTCGATTGTAGCCAATATCTTATTACGACTAATTCCGACAACTTCAGGAGAAAAAGAGGCATTTACCTATTACAGAGATGGTGCGATTTGATTATTATTTTTTTGATTTCACTTATCTTTTTCGATTTTAGTTACTGCTTTCCGTCTTAGAAGAAAGACGCATGATTCGGAATAGAAAGAAAAAAAGTTATTGAAATAAAAAAATCTATGCTTTTTGAAGGTGAAGTTTGTCAAAAAAAAAAGAAACAATCCCTTCTGTCGTGTATCCCCGATTAATGCAGCCTCAGATGCTTTAATTGTCGATCTAGTATTGAGCGAAAGGTTACACCTATGTATGCGTTATCTATTGGGGAGGTCAACCCTACTCCATTAGTACCAATAGGTGGCATAGGGGAAGAAGCACTACGCCTAGAAATCAACAACACGAAAACTTTGTTATAAATTATCCCCTTTCCTTATTGAGATCGGGCTTAAGAAGAATGGTTGGGCCAACAAACATCCATCTCGTTCGTATTTTGGATACCCATAGAACCATCGAAGACTGTTGAAGTGACGAATTCCTGGAAATTAAGGGGCGTGGGGACAAAGAAATTGTTGAAGTTACCATTTTTTTTTTTATCTAGTATCAAATCAACATTTTGATGGTAAGAAAAGATCTTTTGCAGAAGGGTTGGTTAGAAATTTCTTGTAAAAACACTAGCCCCACTCAGTTAATAACGAGAATATTTCAATTTTTTTTGATTCCATGTATTATTCTCATTATGCACATAAGGGAGGAGCCGTATGAGGTGAAAATCTCACGTACGGTTCTGGAACGGAGATTTTTTGAATCGAAGACGACCGTAACGGATGTCGGCTCAATCCGAAGGAAATTATGCGGAAGCTTTACAGAATTATTATGAAGCTATGCGACTAGAAATTGATCCTTATGATCGAAGCTATATACTCTATAACATAGGTCTTATCCACACAAGTAACGGAGAACATACAAAAGCTTTGGAATATTATTTTCGGGCACTCGAACGAAACCCGTTCTTACCACAAGCTTTTAATAATATGGCTGTGATCTGTCATTACGTGCGACTATCTCCACTATAGAAAGAAAAAGCAAAGAGAAAAGGCTAGTAAATACTAGAAAAAAAAGGATTTCTACATATACATCGTCCAAAAAACGATTTTTATCAGCTGTAGCAAAAAAAAAAAGGAACTTCATATCATAGAAGTTGAAATATAAAGAAATAGATATGCCTAGATACTTTATTCTATGGATAAAGAATTCAATTGATAGAGAAAGCACCGTAAAGATCCATTAGTGAGGTTTTACGCCGATCCAACAAGAACTGCTTATTTTTTTTTTTTATGATATAGAGATAAGAAAAAGTTAGGAATTCACTTATGTAATAAAGTCGATCCCCTAAGGTATTGAGCAGCGGTGTAGCATCAGATCCCAAAGATAGTAAGTCTTTTCTTTATTATGAAGAAAAGTCTTTTTCAAAGATTCTATATAAATTTCTCTATGAAAGTGAGATAGTTACCTTTCAGAAAATTCTAACGATAGTGGAAATGCCTATGCTTTTTCTGAAGGTGGGAGAAAAGATAAAACTAAAAAAAACGGATTAGTAATCAAAATTTAAGTTTGAAACTCATGGAATTGATTTCTTTTGGAGGAAAAAAAAGGGGGGGGATACATATATGATAAATCTCATTCACTTAGATATGGTAGATTAAAAAAATAGGACACCACAAGAATTGAATGCTGAGCCGTATGAGATAGGAAACTCTCAAGTACGGTTCTAAGGGAAGGAATTGACTCACCTATTCCGACCGGGGAGAACAGGCCATTCGGCAGGGAGATTCTGAAATTGCGGAGGCTTGGTTCGACCAAGCCGCTGAGTATTGGAAACAAGCTATAGCGCTTACTCCTGGTAATTATATTGAAGCTCAGAATTGGTTGAAGATCACGAGGCGTTTCGATTAAGAGCACTCTTTTTTTTTTTAACTATTTATTTTTAATTAATTGTTTTTTGTTGGCCTCATCAGTCAAATAAAACGAATCATTTATCTGAGAAAAACCAATCAAAGAATTTCATTATATCCCCT